AAAGTGAATTCCATTGTATAGCCGTATGCAATGCGCAAAAGATGCCTGTACGGTTGCTCAATTCTATCTTTCTTTTTTTATTATTCTTTATCTCTTCTCCTCACCTCATCATGCGAGATAGAGGAACCATTTGTTATATTATCAGGGTAATGATACATCAACCTGCGAGTTCTTTTTATGAGGCACAAACGGGAGAATTTATCCTGGAAGCAGAAGAACTGCTGAAACTGCGCGAAACCATCACAAGAGTTTATGTACAAAGAACGGGCAAACCCCTATGGGTTGTATCCGAAGATATGGAAAGGGATGTTTTTATGTCAGCAACAGAAGCCCAAGCTCATGGAATTGTTGATCTTGTAGCGATTGAATAAAAAAAAATAGCAGTAAGTTTAAGCAAATCGCCACTTTGCGATTTTCTCTTCTTACTTATTACCGGGTTTAATAATATTCTATTCATCTATTAAATAGAGAAGTAATTCATAATCATCCGGTTAGGATCGATCTAAACCAGCCCATTTATTATGTATACGATTCAACATGCCAACTATTAAACAACTTATTAGAAACACAAGACAGCCAATCAGAAATGTCACGAAATCCCCCGCTCTTGGGGGATGTCCTCAGCGTCGAGGAACATGTACTAGGGTGTATGTGCGACTCGTTCAGATCACCATTGGTAGAAAAAAAAAGGGAAAGAAATTTTCCAGTATCAATGATCAGTACTAGTGAATAGTATAAAATGGAAGGAAGAAGGTCGTTCACTATCTATATATCGAAAACTAAAAAAAAAGATCTATTCAATTCTTCTATTGTATATGAAATTTATGGTTTCCGATGAGAAAAAATTCCTCATTGGTAACAAATAGTTATTCATTAAGCGGGGAAATCCTATTTTCAAAGCCGAAATCTTATGCCTATACTCTTGCAAAAACGGACTAAGAGGGTCAGCTACCCCATCCAATTTTCATAATTAAATACCGTTACTGTATAGGTAGATCTCGTTGTGAAAGACCTATTACTAGATAATTCATAGGTAGAGCCGAAGAATGTAAACTGTACAACTTGCTAATAGCATTGATTAAATGAAGTAAGGGACTCCGGTATATATAGAGGACCTCACCGTTTAAGACATAACCATAGAAACGATGGAATCCACTATTTCGTTATTCATTTCTATTTATTACTTTTTTCTGTTTTTTGATACCTAGTATCAATACTCGTTTCGAGGTAAAATGACTATAAAAAAAGAAAAGACAAATCGTGGTCGGGAAGGTTATAGTAGCAAAAGCCATTGGAATTTTTATTTTATACATTGGAAGAATCCGTTTTGTTATTAATAAACTAGGAAAAGGGAAAAGAATAACTGAAAGAAAGGAAATCAATTAGTTATTCATGAAAGTTTCATTTATTCAATGACTAGAATTAGACGAGGATATATAGCTCGGAGACGTAGAACAAAAATTCGTTTATTTGCATCAAGCTTTCGGGGGGCTCGTTCAAGACTTACTCGAACAATTATTCAACAGAAAATAAGATCTTTGGTTTCGTCTCATCGAGATAGAGATAGGAAAAAGATAGATTTTCGTCGTTTGTGGATCACTCGGATAAATGCAGTAATTCGCGGGAATAGAGTATCCTATAGTTATAGTCGATTAATACACAATCTGTACAAGAGACAGTTGCTTCTTAATCGTAAAATACTTGCACAAATAGCTATATTAAATAGGAATTGTCTTTATATGATTTCTAATGAGATCAGATCATAAAATAAAAAAGGAAATTGTAAGGAATTTGTCAGAATATTTTAAATGGAGTTCGCTGGAGAATGAACTCCGGGAAGGTAGAGTAGAAATTAGTATGATAAAGAGAATATGATAAAGTCGTTCAAAATGAAATGAGCGAATATGTCCAATATCCAATAAAAAAAAGATTTCTTCTTCTTCCCCAATTTTTTTCTTACGATTTTTCGAACAAAATATCAATCTGTGTTTGAGTTCGGATTTTTATTTGGGTTCAATTGAGGAGTAAAGTAAGTCTACTTTTTTTTATTTATTTATGGTTCTAAGACCAGTAGCTCCGGCGGTCGACTCGCTTCTTTCAAATTGTTTCTCATTATTAAGAAAAGGTAACAAAGATAAAATACGAGCTTGTTTTATAGCAATAGTAATTAATCGTTGTTGTTTTAAGGTTAATCTATTTACCCGTCTAGATAATATTTTTCCTTGTTCACTAATAAATCGACTAATTAAACTCATGTTTCTATAATCAATTCGATCCCCCGATTGGATCGGGGGCAAACGCCTACGAAAAGATCGCTTGGATTTAAGAAAGAGTCGCTTGGATTTTTCCATGGTTTGTTTATTCCTTATCCTCAAAATCCTATTTCAATTTGATCCAAAAAGATTTCAAATTCAAAATATAGGATTTGATTTGGCTTTTTTTTAGTTAGTTATATTATGTTAACTAAAATGAAAATATATAGAATAATATGCTATATATAGAATATGTCCTTTTCGTGTTACTTGTAAGAGTGACACACAGGCACTTGATTCGAGTTATTTCTTTATCTCCCCGTGAATCGTATGTTTGTAACAATAGGGACAGAATTTTCTCAATTCCAATCGACTAGGCGTATTGTGTCGATTCTTTTGAGTAATATATCTGGAAACACCCCTTGATTCCTTATTAAGACCGTTTCTAACACAGTTGGTACATTCTAAAATAACCGTTACTCGGACATCTTTACCCTTGGCCATGAACCTCCTTTGCGTTTTTGATTCAACCAATTCTTCTACTTTCTGCGAAAAAAGAAATAAAAAAATAAGAAGTAAAACAACAAACTAATATTTAGGTATATTTTGAATCGAATTCGATTCAATGTACAGTATTTTATTAAAAGATCTTGTATGATCTTCTTGCCCTAGACACATTTCTGTTCTCACAATATTATTTCTAAATGGAATTGGAGAAAACCCGAATTTCGCCGAGGTTGAATCTACTTTTTTATTTCTCTTTCCTCCTTTCTTGATTATACTTCTACTTAATATATTGTATCGAATTCGATTTTTTCTAAAAAAAAAAAGAGGGGGAGGGATTAGTCACAAATCTTTTGATTCTACCTCTAATCTTCTTCACCCCTTCCCATGTCAATAACTAGAATGAAAAAAAAGGGAATGTCAACGCATCCGGAAATAAACGATTGATCTCTATCAAAAGACCTGCTAAAGCCCCAAACCATAGAGTACTTAGTACCGGTGCCACGGAAAGATATGTTTTTAGATCTCGCATTTTAAATCCTCCTTCTTTATTCTTTTTATTTATTGTATTATTTATTGTAATGCCTAATGTTAATACATATATGATCCGATATAATATATATGTAAGTAGTTAAGGACCGCTTGTATTTGTACACGGAATTCCTAATTCCAATTGAAATCTACAATGATTCGGTAGATAAGATTTTTCTTTTCTTAAAACCGAAAAAGACGTCCCTTCCGACTGAGCATTCCCAAAAAATATTCCCTTTTTTAGTTATTTTTTACGATGGGTTTCATATTCATGTGTATATAAGCCTTCTACTATTATTATATGTTACATGAGAATAAAAAAAAGAAATGGCAAGATAACTTGGATATATCAATGGAGAAAATAAGGATTTTGAAAACAAGACAGGGATTCTATAAAATGACACTGTAGACCAATTGAAAGGGATGTAGCGCAGCTTGGTAGCGCGTTTGTTTTGGGTACAAAATGTCACGGGTTCAAATCCTGTCATCCCTACCTATTACTTCTCGTCTGAGCAGTAACGAGGGATTTATTGAAATCGATTAAAATCAGGCATACATAATCTTTTTTTATTATATCATATTCTATATGATAGTCTTATGCATACAAGATGTATTCGGGTTATAAAAAAAATCCTCTTCTTTTTTTTTTAGTTTTAGCTAGTGTGATAATGATAAGAAGATAAGAAAGCGCTCTTAGTTCAGTTCGGTAGAACGTGGGTCTCCAAAACCCGATGTCGTAGGTTCAAATCCTACAGAGCGTGATTCCATTCTTGGTTAGGTTAGTCCCAAAATTACAATTAAATAATTGACCAGTAATCTTAATTTGACCTCCTTTGGATTAAAGAAAAGAGGAGGTCAATTAAAAAAAAAAAGATGTTAATTAATTTAATCAAAGATCCAACTGATCACCACGTCTGTATTGTAAATATGCAGTTACAAATAATCCAGCTAAAGTAATAGGAATTAGACCTAAGACAATTCCAAATAGAAAAACTTCAATCATTTCAATTTTTTTGAAAGGGAAAAAGGAGAGGTAATATCTATCCCTACATATTAATCCGCATTGCCCATGAATCTCAATGACCACTAATTGGAAATTGACTCTCTAAGGAAATATAGAGTCTATCAATACCACAGAAAGATTTCTTTTTATGCGTTGTGTTCATTCAATTAATTTCAAATAAGTCGTATCTTGGTCAGACCAATAAAGAGAGCTGAGGTTATAGTTAAAGCTGCTAGTAGAAAACCGAAATAACTAGTTATAGTAAGCATGAAGATGAAGGAGCTAAATGAAATGTGTTCTTTTTATACATATGTTTAGAAAGCACTTCCCTAAATTTCAATATACGAAGATAAGCAAAAATACCAATTCAAATGAAAGAATAAGTTCAATTGATAGTTGTTAATTCATCAATCATTATAGACGGGATTAACAAAAACATAGAGTAAGGGAGGTAGAAAAAGAGATCAATTAATCATTTGTAATGTCTACCTATCCCTTAATTTCGAATCAAGTGATTCATTAGATAATTCTTGAGTAGACTAATATTAAAATAATAAAATAGTAAGAAATTCGAATCCATATAGAACAAAATTTGAAAATCATTTATCTTTTCTTTTGATCTTTTTTTTTAATCGTATCGAATCTATTTTTCGATTTTAGAATAAAGAGTGACCTTATAACAATAACACCTTTTTTTCTTGTCATTTGAG